ATATCTTATTTCTTATTTCTTATTATAGTTTATAGTTGTATTCTATACTAAATTCTCTATACTAATATTCTATTCTATACTAATATATTTAATTACTATTTATATTAAATTCTATAGTAATAAGTAATATATACTAAGTATATTAAATTAAGTATAATTAAGTATATAATAAAATATACTAAGATTTTTTTTATATATTATTTATTAGTTTTTATTTAATTTAAATTTTATTTTTTTTAATTATATATATATTTTTAATATTTTTTTTTTTATTTTTTAATTAAAGAAAAGAAAAATAGAAAAGTAATTAGGTAATTGGGAAAGTAATAAAGAGAGAAATTTTTTTTTTTAAGCCTTACTTGTTGTGTAATGTAACATAGTAATTATCCTTTTTCAATTGGGAGAGATGGCTGAGTGGACTAAAGCGTCGGATTGCTAATCCGTTGTACGAGTTATTCGTACCGAGGGTTCGAATCCCTCTCTTTCCGGTTCCGATGATGACTTGAAATTTTTTTTTTATCTTTTCTTTCAAATTTAGAAAACCCTTTTACTTTGATTTTTTATTTAATTTTATAATTTTAATATTTCTTATTTAAAAATGTAGAATAGATAAAAAGAAATAAAATGCTCAGAACATTTAAAAATCAAGAAAACCCCTACCTAGTTTTATTCTATTCTTCACGTCCAGGATTACGTCCCGGATCATTAGATAAAAATCCAAAGATGAAGAGAGAAACAAAGAATATAACTACTGTGTAAACAAAGAGTTTGAGAGTAAGCATTATAAAATCTCCAAGATCTTTTTTGGTTTGGAAAAAAAAAAATAGATTCCCTATTTTTATACCACATATTCTATTTTAACACCAAGAAATGAAGTGATTTCTAGAACTAGAAAATAATTGAATTTTTCTAAATTCATTTGTAATAAGAGTCGAGTCTTTCATTGTCAAGAATTTTATTTCATACCTAAAAGTAGCATTTTTTTTTCATAACTACAATTCGGACTCTAATAGAATCTCGAATGGAAAAAAAGTTCAGAATGAGAAAAATGGAGTGATCCAGAATTCTCGCGTTTATACAATAACTTTAATGTTTGAATTAAGTGCTTATAGTATAAGACTTATCTGATCTTATCAATTGCTATAATTTTTTTCTCGAATAAATCATGAATTATTCTAGGACAGTATTAAAGATCTCATCGAAAACTTACAGCAGCTTGCCAAACAAAGGCTAATAGAAAAAAGAATAGAGGGATTACTGGCATAACATCTACGATTGGATTCAAAAAGGCGTAGGCTTCGGGCAATTTTGTGAAGAAAAAATTGCTTGAATAAAGGACAGAATTAAGACAGATACAAATTAAACTAAAAATATTAAGCATAACAAACATTTTGTTCTTGAAGATAATTGTATTTTGACTGATAACTGAGTTATTAATATGTTTTTGATATAAAAATTGATTAAAAATCAAGTAAGGTAGACCAAAACCCTTCTTTATTTTTATAAAACTCGCCCAATCAAAAATCCTGCAATTCTCAAATCAAAAAAGAATAGAGGAAATGATATTTTTATACAATATCTTAATTGAATTATATATTATGATCAATAAATTCAGTTTAATTTTATACCTACACATATGAAAATCCGAACAAAATGGTAATATATTTCCTAGATATTTGTATGGGAATTGACGAAGAACCAATATCAATATTAGTTTTATTATTGTTGAATAGAAATAGAAATGGGGCGTGGCCAAGTGGTAAGGCAACGGGTTTTGGTCCCGCTATTCGGAGGTTCGAATCCTTCCGTCCCAGCTATTCTATATCTATATATAAAAAAAAAAAAATAGGATCCTTTCTTATTTCTTATTTGATTTATCATTCATTATCCCCCAATTTTATGGGGGATAATTAGTAATGGAAGATAAAAAAATTAGTAATGGAAGATAAAAATTTCAATGCCTGTGCCTGTTAAAATTGTATTAACAAACAAAGAAAATACATATGAAACGAAACAAAACATATGTATTTTCTTTTAATTAACCTCATTTTTAGATATTTTGTCTTTGTCTTTAATGAATAATTCTAAATCTATCTAACAATTGAGACGCGGTTGATTCATATATCCTAGTCACTTTACTTAAAAAAAAAAATTTAGAAAGACTTCAAATAAACTACTCATAAAACGAAGAAATGCTTATATGTATATATTTTTAGCATTTTATTAACACCTTTGTTTGCGTTTTTGTTTTTTTAATGTAAAAAAAAATTGTCATCCCTTATTGATATTGAATTTATTTAATTTGAATTTCAACATTTAACATAGAATATCAAAAATGAATTCCAATGACAATTCTTTAGTCTATCTGATAAATAAGACGATCTTCTAGTATTTCGATTCTGATTTTCTCACTCAGTATGAAAGAATAAGAATTTAAAATTGTCCTTACACAGTCTTTTTTCTCTACTACTGCACTAAAAAAAATTGGATATTTTTTTAACCTATTTATTTGTTTTAAATCATTAATGGTTTAATCCGAATCTGAATATAGGGATTTTTTTCTTATGATATGATGATAAAATATGTTTCTTACAAAACATTATTCAAATACTGATATAAAGATAGGCAATTTGTAAATTCAATCTTTTTAATGATTTTTTTATGAGTCCTTGGGACTCGAAGAAATGTGAGATAGGTGAATGCATCCTAGGGGGTCACTTGAAGATTCAAAAAGAACTTATTTCTTTTCTTTGTCTTATTTCTTGTAATATTCGAATTGTAAATCAAAAAATATTCATACAAGAAAATATGGGGTTAAATTGAATTCTTTTTGACACTTCTTCAGAAACTACTCAATAGAAGTTAAAATTTTAGATTACTATGTACCGCTTGAACCAATGACTATTCACGATTCCATAATCGAATCAATTACATACTAGTTCAAAACTCAAGGAATGTTATGGTAAAACTTCGTTTGAAACGATGTGGTAGAAAGCAACGTGCGACTTGAAGGACACGATCGACTGTGGATTCTTACATCCACCCTATTATATCCTAATAATATTCTAAATAATATAATAATATTATTAATATTATATATAATACAATAGCATATAGCAATAATATATAGGAATGAGGGCGCTCCTAGCTCGACATCATTTGTTCTGTTATACTTTTGCTTTTTGTTGGGTTGTAGTGTAAATAGTACATGATGAAGCTCGAGTAGAAAGTATTAATTTTTTTTTTCTTAGGGGCAAGAATCTAGGGTTAGTCCTAATCAATAAGTTGAAACAACTTCGTAAGTATATTTTCGATATCGAAATAGAAAGGATACAATTCGAGCAAGTTTCAAATCCAAGAATTTTGTTAGAATTGACCAAATTATTTTGATTAAAAAATAAAGTGCATCATGCAGGAATCAATCATTAGTCTGATTCTTTGATAAAACAAAATCACAAAAAGTGGTATGTTGCGGCCATTTTGAAACGATTAAAGATCACTGAAGTAATGTCTAAACCCAACGATTCAAGGCAAAGATAAAAGATCCTGGAACAAGGAAATACCCTTTTCAATTGTCTCAACAATTCGATCAGATTGAAGAATCAAAAGAGATTGTAATTGTAAAAGAAAAGGAAGAAACAAAAAGAAAGAAACAAAAAGAAAGGGGATTAGAGATCACTCAATAAATGAAATGGCTAAAGGGTTTCCTTTGACCTATTTAAAAGTTATCCAACTTGAGTTAGGAGAATACAGATGATTTGATTTTTTTTTGGTAAACAAAAAAAGATTGAAATCATAGTTTAGTTGATTTGATGATTTTATGGATCTATTTGACACTATAATTCTATACATATACAGAACTTAGAATGATTTTTCTCGAGCCGTACGAGGAAAAAACTTCTTATACGTTTCCACGGGGGGGGTCTACCTCTATCCCAATGAGCCGTTTATCGAATCGTTGCAATTGATGTTCGATCCCGAAGAGAAGGAAGAGATCTTCGAAAAGTGGGTTTTTATGATCCTATAAAAAATCAAACCTATTTAAATGTTCCCGCTATTCTATATTTCCTTGAAAAAGGTGCTCAACCTACAGGAACTGTTCATGATATTTTAAGGAAGGCGGGGGTTTTTACGGAACTTCGCCTTAATCAAATGCAATTTACTTAATAAAATATAAAATAGAGGGTGTGGGTAATTCATATACATATATAACTTTGTATAACTTTGTATAACCTTTTCTCTATTATCCCCCCTTCTCTTATTCTATTCATACTCTATTGATACCCTTTTTCTATTATAGATATAGAATGCTAATATAACTCTAAATAATAATAATAAATAAATATATATATTTATTTATTATTATTATTTAGAATTTCTTATTTCGAATTTAATTAGAAATAATTAAATTCGAAATTCTATTTCTATTATTTTCTATTTCTATTCTATTATTTTTATATTTCTTCTATTATTTATCTATTAAAATATTTATTATTTTATTTATTCTATTTCTAATTATATTCTATTAATTATTATTATATAATTATTATTATATATTTATTTTATTGTTATTAAATTATTGAAATTGAATTCCATTTCAATTAATTTTTTTGTTTTCTTCATTGTATATATATTTTTTTTTTCAATATACTCATATTCATATTGACAAGAGTATATCAAATAAATATAATCCGATCTAAGGTAATTGGATCTTTTCTGTGGATCTATTTATACCTGGTCCATAGATTGATTTGGTTTGTTTCTTCATTCAAGTAATGGGTTTCTTTTGGATTTGTTGTGATACAAAAGTTTTGTTTGATTGAAAATATAATATATATATATATTATTGAATGTTATATATTGAATGTTATAATTCGAAAAGTTATAATTTTAAAATATAAAAAAACTATTTTATTAAAATTTTAATAAAAAATCAAATGTATACGTATACAATGTATATATACGTATAATAAATATATAGGTATAATATAATAAGTAAATCTAAGGATGATATAAATAATAACTATAAGATATAAGAATAGATAGCATAATAGGCAAGAGACGATCTATAAAATTTTACTTTGATCTATATTTTTTATCTCTTCTTTTTTTATGTTCAAAATTGATTAGAAACTTTTATATTTCATTTCTTTTTATTTCTTGCTACTTGCTAGTTTAATGTTTTGATTGTGTCGTGTGATTCAATCTCTTTATTTATTTATATTTATTTTTTATTTTGATTCCGATTGTATCTACATAATCTAAATCTAATTCTTTTTTGTTTTTTTTTTTTTTTGGGGGGGGGGGGGTTGCTAACTCAATGGTAGAGTACTCGGCTTTTAAGTGCGGCTAACATCTTTTACACATTTGTATGAAGAAAGGGATTCGATTCGTCCATACCATCGGTATAGTTTGTAAGACCACGACTGATCCTGAAAGGAATGAATGGAAAAAACAGCATGTCGTATCAATGGAGAATTCGGAGAATATTTCATTTTTTGCCGTATCGGTCCAACCCTTATTTGAATTCTTGGTGCGGAACATAAAAAAAAATGAATTCAAAGTTGGGTCGAGTGAATAAATGGATAGAGTCTTACGGTTCCAATTATAGGGAAACAAAAAAGCAACGAGCTTACGTTCTTAATTTGAATGATTATCCAATCTAATTGTACGTTAAAAATAAATTAGTACCTAACGCGGGAATTTCTATGAGCAGATTTTCAATTTTCTTTTAATGAGTCCTAACTATTAGCTATTCTCCGCTATAAGGGGGAGATGAGTGTGTAGAAGAAAGAGTATATTGATAAAGATCTTTTTTTCCAAAATCAAAAGAGCGGTTGGTTTGAAAAAATAAAGGATTTCTAATCATCTTTTTATCCTATAATTTTATCCTATAATACATATAAACTAATTAGATGAAAAAAAGCGAGGATGGGAAGTCCGTTGATGAGTTTACCTATTTCCGAGGTATCTATTCTTTTCTTATTATATATACTACTTTGTTTTTACTCTATCGCACTATGTATCATCTAATAACCCAAGAAAAATCCTTTATCCTTGCTTCAATCAAATCGAATATAAAATTAATATGGAAGAATATCAAAGATATTTAGACCTAGATAGATCTCTAAAAAACGACTTCCTATACCCATTTATTTTTCGGGAGTATATTTATACATTTGCTCATGATCATAGTTTAAATAGATCTATTTTGTTGAAAAATGTAGGTTATGACAAAAAATCTAGTTTATTAATTGTAAAACGTTTAATTACTCGAATGTATCAACAGAATCATTTGATTATTTCTGCTAATGATTCGAACCAAAATCCATTTTTTAGGTACAACAAGAATTTGTATTATCAAATGATATCAGAGGGCTTTGCCATTATTGTGGAAATTCCATTTTCCCGACGATTAGTATCTTCTTTAGAAAGGCCAGAGATAGTAAAATCTCATAAATTACGATCAATTCATTCAATATTTCCTTTTTTAGAGGACAAATTTCCACATTTAAATTATGTGTCAGATGCATTAATACCTTACCCCATCCATTTAGAAAAATTGGTTCAAACCCTTCGCTATTGGGTGAAAGATCCTTCTTCTTTGCATTTATTACGACTCTTTCTTCATCAGTATTGGAATTGGAACAGTCGTATTATTCCAAAGAATTCTATTTTTAGAAAAAGTAACCCAAGATTTTTCTTGTTCCTATATAATTCTCATGTATATGAATATGAATCCATCTTCTTTTTTCTCCGTAACCAGCCCTTTCATTTACGATCAACATTTTCTCGAGTCTTTCTTGAACGAATTTATTTCTATGGAAAAATAGAACATTTTGCAGAAGTTTTGGATAATGATTTTCGGGCCATCCTGTGGTTGTTCAAGGATCCTTTCATGCATTATGTTAGATATCAAGGAAAATCAATTCTGGCTTTAAAAGACAGGCCTCTTCTGATGAAAAAATGGAAATATTACCTTGTCGATTTATGTCAATGTCATTTTTATGTATGGGTTCAACCAGAAAAGATCTATATAAATTCATTATCCAAGCATTCTCTCAACTTTTTGGGCTATCTTTCAAAGGTACAAATAAATCCTTTGGTAGTACGGAGTCAAATGCTAGAAAATTCATTTATAATACATAAAGATAATACTATGAAGAAACTCGATACAATAGTTCCAATTATTCCTTTAATTGGATCATTGGCAAAAACGAAATTTTGTAACGCAGTAGGACATCCTATTAGTAAACCGACCTGGGCGGATTCATCGGATTCTGATATTATCGACCGATTTGTGCGTATATACAGAAATCTTTCTCATTATTATAGTGGATCCTCAAAAAAAAAGAGTTTGTATCGAATAAAATATATACTTCGACTTTCTTGTGTTAAAACTTTGGCTCGTAAACACAAAAGTACTGTACGCGCTTTTTTGAAAAGATTAGGTTCGGAATTATTCGAAGAATTTGTTATGGAGGAAGAACAAATTCTTTC